AAGGGAGCATTTGCCTATTTATATAACAGATCGTATGGTAGGACATAAATTGGGAGAATTTGCGCCCACTATAAATTTCCGTGGACATGCAAAAAATGATAATAGATCCCGTCGTTAATCGTTAATAAAGTGAATATAGATTCATTGGTGAGAGGTGAACCTTATGACAAGGATAATAAAGAAGAAGGTAAGAGTATCTGCTTTAGGTCAACATATATGTATGTCTGCTCACAAAGCCCGAAGGGTAATTGATCAGATTCGTGGACGTTTTTACGAGGAAAGCCTTATGATACTAGAACTCATGCCTTATCGAGCATGTTATCCCATTTTTAAATTGGTTTATTCTGCAGCAGCAAATGGTATTCACAATCTAGGTTTCAACGAAGCAAGGTTAGTCATTATTAAAGCCGAAGTAAACGAGGGCCCTACTTCAAAAAGATTAAAACCTCGAGCGCGAGGGCGGAGTTATCTGATAAAAAAACCCACTTGTCATATAACTATTGTTTTAAGAGAAATATCCTTAAATGAATATCAATATTCCGACTATATCACGTACTCAAAAAACTCTGGATTGAGAAATCAAAATAAAAACAAAAATATGACATGTCATGATACATATATCAGGGGGGGGTTATGGGACAAAAAATAAATCCACTTGGTTTCCGACTTGGTACAACACAAAATCATCATTCTCTTTGGTTTGCACAGCCAAAAAATTATTCTGAAGGTCTACAAGAAGATCAAAAAATACGAAACTATATTAAGAATTACGTACAAAAAAATATGAGAATATCCTCCAGTGTTGAGGGAATTGCACGGATAGAGATTCAAAAAAGAATTGATCTAATTCAAGTCATAATCTATATAGGATTCCCAAAATTATTAATAGAAAACAGACCGCGAAGAATCGAAGAATTACAAATGAATGTACAAAAACAACTTAATTGTGTAAACCGAAAGCTAAACATTGCTATTACAAGAATTGCAAATCCTTATGGACACCCTAATATTCTTGCCGAATTTATAGCCGGACAATTAAAAAATAGAGTTTCTTTTCGCAAAGCAATGAAAAAAGCTATTGAATTAACTGAACAGGCGGATACAAAAGGAATTCAAGTACAAATTGCAGGACGGATTGACGGAAAAGAAATTGCACGCGTCGAATGGATCAGAGAGGGTCGAGTTCCTCTACAAACCATTGGAGCTAAAATTGATTACTGTTCTTATACAGTTCGAACTATATACGGGGTATTAGGAATCAAAATTTGGATATTTGTAGACGAAGAAAAATAAGACTTTACATGTCTTTGCGGCTTAACCATTGATGGAAATAGAACAAAAAAGAACGAACTACTTTTATGTTCAATCAAAACAAAAATGAGAAATTCCGCAATTCTAAATTCTATAGGGTTAAATAAAAATTCGATTGATCATTTTATATAATTGCTATGCTTAGTGTGTGACTCGTTGGTTTTTTTTAGGGCTAGGATTCAAAAAAAAGGACCGGTCTGTATTATGAACTAATAACTATAGCACTAATAACCAACTCATTGCTTCGCATTATCTGGATCCAAAGAATCAGTCAAGATATACCATATTGGATTGGTCATATCATTGTAGCAACTGAAATCTTTTTTTTGCATAAACATAAAAAACCAATCTGATTATGAGTTGTGAAGTTATAAGTTGTAAAGCGAAATCAAAAAGTATGCGGATAAATGGAAGGATGAGAGAAAGAGAGAAAGAAAATATCAATGATATAGGATTCCACTATGTAAGGTCTATGAGTCATCTCATAAAAAACAGTGTAATAAAGCATCAATAATGATTCATACATAATTAGATGAATCCGCTCATCGAACAAAAAAAATCAAGAGCCTCGCGCCAATAAAAACTGAGAAAATTGGCTTAAAAAAAAATTTCATTAAGGACTCCGTTGGAGAATTCAGACCTAACCATTAATCGAGAAGCAATGGGAACGATGGGACCCGTGAATACAGAAGATTTCTATTGAAAATGAATCCTAATGATTCATTGGGTGGGATGGCGGAAGGAACCTGGGACCTATTCTTTTATTCGGAGAGGTCATGGCCTAACCTTACAACTGAAATAGATATTGAAAGAGTAAATATTCGCCCGCGAAAGTTTGATTTATTTTATTGCAGTGATAAATTTTGATCAATCCAATATGGTAAAAGGAAAAACAAAATAAAGATTTGTTATTTGTTATAAAAAAAAACGATATTGAGATTTTATATAAATAAAATATACGTGTTTAATTATATATCGAAACAGGATAGACAAATTTCGAATAGATTTTTTAGATGAAATTTGAAAGAATCCTATGCTTCAGTATATTATTGATTACATCTTGATAAAATCTTTTTTAGTAGTTTCATTCGTGAGGAGCTGGATGAGAAGAAACTCTCATGTCCAGTTCTGTAGTAGAGATGGACTTGAGAAAGAACCATCAACTATAACCCCAAAAGAACAAGATTCC